GTCCGCATAGCTTACCACCAAAGCATGGCACTGAAGCTGCCAAGACGGCACACGAACATGCCTGCGGACAAAAGACTTAGTCCTAACCTTACAGTTGGTTTTTGCTAGACATATACATGCAAGTATCCGCGCCCCAGTGTAAATGCCCTCAACAGCCCCCCCCCGGCCTTAAGGAGCGGGTATCAGGCACACCCAAGCAGTAGCCCAAGACGCCTTGCTAAGCCACGCCCCCACGGGTATTCAGCAGTAGTTAACATTAAGCAATGAGTGCAAACTCGACTTAGTCATAGCAAGCCTCCACCCAAGGGTCGGTAAATCTTGTGCCAGCCACCGCGGTCATACAAGAGACCCAAATCAACTGTCCTATTAAGCGGCGTAAAGAGTGGTAAAATGCCTATCCTACCTAACTAAGATCAAAATGCAGCTAAGCTGTCGCAAGCACAAGATGCACCTAAACACACCATCAAGATGATCTTAGGAACTAGCGATTGATTTGAACCCACGAAAGCCAGGGCCCAAACTGGGATTAGATACCCCACTATGCCTGGCCCTAAATCTTGATACTTACCCTACCAAAGTATCCGCCAGAGAACTACGAGCACAAACGCTTAAAACTCTAAGGACTTGGCGGTGCCCTAAACCCACCTAGAGGAGCCTGTTCTGTAATCGATGATCCACGATCAACCCAACCGCCCCTTGCCAAGCACAGCCTACATACCGCCGTCGCCAGCCCACCTCGAATGAGAGCACAACAGTGGACGCAACAGCACCCCGCTAATAAGACAGGTCAAGGTATAGCCCATGGGGCGGAAGAAATGGGCTACATTCCCTATACATAGGGCAATACGGAAAGAAGTATGAAACTACTTCTAGAAGGAGGATTTAGCAGTAAAGCGGGACAATAGAGCCTACTTTAAACCGGCCCTAGGGCACGTACATACCGCCCGTCACCCTCCTCATAGGCCACATCCCCATATAACTAATACCACGTAAATGCCGAAGATGAGGTAAGTCGTAACAAGGTAAGTGTACCGGAAGGTGTACTTAGAATACTCAAGACGTAGCTATAATCCCAAAGCACTCAGCTTACACCTGAAAGATATCTGCTAAACCAGGTCGTCTTGAAGCCTTCCTCTAGCTCAGCCGCCCGAACAGCGCAAAACTAAACAACCCCACTAGTTAGACTTAAACCAAAACATTCTCTAGTCCTAGTATAGGCGATAGAAAAGACACTCAGACGCGATAGAGACCAGTACCGTAAGGGAAAGATGAAATAATAGTGAAAACTAAAGCAAGAAACAGCAAAGACTAACCCTTGTACCTTTTGCATCATGATTTAGCAAGAACAACCAAGCAAAGTGAACTGAAGTTTGCCATCCCGAAACCCAAGCGAGCTACTTGCGAGCAGCTATTAGAGCGAACCCGTCTCTGTTGCAAAAGAGTGGGACGACTTGCTAGTAGAGGTGAAAAGCCAACCGAGCTGGGTGATAGCTGGTTACCTGTGAAATGAATCTAAGTTCTCCCTTAATCCTCCCTACCGGACAACACCCAGAGCCACAATGAGATGATTAAGAGTTATTTAATGGAGGTACAGCTCCATTAAAAAAGGACACAACCTCGACTAGCGGATAAATCTAACCACCAACCTTACTGTGGGCCTTAAAGCAGCCATCAACGAAGAGTGCGTCAAAGCTCCCTACTCAAAAATACCAAAACAAGATGAATCCCTTACCACAAACAGGTCAACCTATGAATATAGGAGAATTAATGCTAAAATAAGTAACTTGGGGCCACACCCGCCCCTCTAACGGCGCAAGCTTACATGGAAACATTATTAACAGACCCAGACATATACAAAAACTCCTACAAGACCCGGTATAGACTAACCCTGTTAACCCAACTCAGGAGCGCCCATAAGAACGATTAAAATCTGTGAAAGGAACTCGGCAAAACCACAAGGCCCGACTGTTTACCAAAAACATAGCCTTCAGCAAACAAACAAGTATTGAAGGTGATGCCTGCCCAGTGACCTAGGTTAAACGGCCGCGGTATCCTAACCGTGCAAAGGTAGCGCAATCAATTGTCCCATAAATCGAGACTTGTATGAATGGCTAAACGAGGTCTTAACTGTCTCTCACAGATAATCAGTGAAATTGATCTCCCTGTGCAAAAGCAGGGATGTGAACATAAGACGAGAAGACCCTGTGGAACTTAAAAATCAACGGCCACCGCGAATCTAAGACTAAACCCACTGGGACCACAAACATCGCAGAGCATGGCCGACATTTTTCGGTTGGGGCGACCTTGGAGAACAGCAGATCCTCCAAAAACAAGACCACACCTCTTTACTTAGAGCCACCCCTCAAAGTGCTAATAGTGACCAGACCCAATATAATTGATTAATGGACCAAGCTACCCCAGGGATAACAGCGCAATCCCCCTCAAGAGCCCCTATCGACAGGGGGGTTTACGACCTCGATGTTGGATCAGGACATCCTAATGGTGCAGCCGCTATTAAGGGTTCGTTTGTTCAACGATTAATAGTCCTACGTGATCTGAGTTCAGACCGGAGCAATCCAGGTCGGTTTCTATCTATGAACTACTCTCCCCAGTACGAAAGGACAGGGAAAGTAAGGCCAATACCACAAGCACGCCTTCCCTCTAAATAGTGAAACCAACTCAACTATGAAGAGGACTCCCCCCACCACCCCAATCCTAGAAAAGGATCAGCTAGAGTGGCAGAGCCCGGCAAATGCAAAAGGCTTAAGCCCTTTATCCAGAGGTTCAAATCCTCTCCCTAGCTGCACATGCCACAAACAACAATAGTAAGCTACCTCATTATAGCCCTATTATACATCATCCCAATCTTAATTGCCGTGGCCTTCTTGACCCTGGTAGAACGAAAAATCCTAAGCTACATACAATCCCGTAAAGGCCCCAACATTGTGGGGCCTTTTGGCCTGCTCCAACCAATTGCAGACGGAATCAAGCTATTCATCAAAGAGCCCATTCGACCCTCCACCTCCTCACCACTCCTCTTCATCATAATACCCATACTGGCCCTCCTCCTAGCCCTCACCGCCTGAGTGCCCCTCCCCCTCCCATTCTCCCTAGTTGACCTGAACCTTGGGGTCCTCTTTATAGTAGCCATATCAAGCCTAGCCGTCTACTCGATCCTGTGGTCAGGCTGGGCCTCAAACTCAAAATACGCACTAATCGGGGCCCTACGGGCAGTCGCACAAACCATCTCATATGAAGTGACACTAGCACTCATCCTGCTGTCAGTGATTATACTAACCGGAAACTACACACTCAGCACCTTCGCCATCGCACAAGAACCCCTTTACCTCATCTTCTCCTCATGGCCCCTGGCAATAATGTGATATGTATCCACCCTAGCAGAAACAAACCGAGCCCCATTTGACCTGACAGAGGGCGAGTCTGAACTGGTCTCAGGGTTTAACGTTGAATATGCCGCAGGACCCTTCGCCTTATTTTTCCTAGCCGAATATGCCAATATCATACTAATAAACACACTCACGGCCATCATCTTCCTAAACCCAAGCGCCCTAGGACCCCCCACAGAACTATTCCCCATCATCCTGGCCACAAAAGTCCTCCTACTATCCTCCGGCTTCTTATGGGTCCGAGCCTCCTACCCCCGATTCCGATACGACCAGTTAATGCACCTCCTATGAAAAAACTTCTTACCCCTCACTCTGGCTCTATGCCTCTGACACACTAGCCTACCCATCTGCTATGCAGGCCTACCTCCTTCCATAAGGAAATGTGCCTGAACTCAAAGGGTCACTATGATAAAGTGAACATAGAGGTACAACAGCCCTCTCATTTCCTATTGACCTTAGAAAAGTAGGAATTGAACCTACACAGGAGAGATCAAAACTCCCCATACTTCCCTTATATTATTTTCTAGTAGGGTCAGCTAATCAAGCTACCGGGCCCATACCCCGGAAATGATGGTTCAACCCCCTCCTCTACTAATGAACCCCCATGCGACCCCAGTCCTAGTCCTTAGCCTCGCACTGGGCACAACAATCACAATCTCCAGCAACCACTGAGTCCTAGCCTGAACCGGACTAGAAATTAACACACTAGCCATTATCCCCCTAATCTCCAAGTCCCACCACCCACGAGCAGTGGAAGCCGCAACAAAGTACTTCCTGACACAAGCAGCTGCCTCCGCCCTAGTACTATTCTCTAGCATAACCAACGCCTGGGCCACCGGCCAGTGGGACATCACACAGCTTAACCACCCAACCTCATGCCTGCTGCTCACAGCAGCAATCGCAATCAAACTAGGCCTAGTCCCGTTTCACTTCTGGTTCCCAGAAGTCCTACAAGGATCCCCCCTAATAACAGCCCTCCTACTCTCAACCCTCATAAAATTTCCCCCACTGACCCTCCTCCTAATGACATCTAAATCCCTCAACCCAGCCCTACTTACCACAATGGCCCTAGCTTCAGCAGCACTAGGGGGCTGAATAGGACTCAATCAAACACAAACGCGCAAAATCCTAGCCTTCTCGTCCATCTCTCACCTAGGCTGAATCGCCATCATCCTAGTCTACAGCCCCAAGCTAGCACTACTCACCTTCTACCTTTATGCAATCATGACATCAGCTGTGTTCATAGCCCTGAACAAGATCAAAGCTCTCAACCTGTCTATAGTCCTAACCTCATGAACAAAAACCCCAGTACTAAATGCCACCCTGATACTAGTACTGCTGTCCCTAGCAGGCCTCCCCCCACTAACGGGGTTCATGCCAAAATGGCTCATCATCCAAGAGCTAACTAAGCAGGAGATAACCCCCGCAGCCATAGCAATTGCCATACTATCCCTGCTTAGCCTATTCTTCTACCTACGCCTTGCATACCACTCAACAATCACCCTCCCACCAAACTCATCTAATCACATGAAGCAGTGGTACACTAGCAAACCCCCAAGCACACCCACCGCAATCCTAGCCTCACTATCAATCCTCCTGCTCCCCCTCTCCCCCATAATCCACGCTATTGTCTAGAAACTTAGGATAACGCCCCCTTAAACCGAAGGCCTTCAAAGCCTTAAATAAGAGTTAAACCCTCTTAGTTTCTGCACTAAGGCCAACAGGACACTAACCTGTATCTCCTGGATGCAAACCAGGTGCTTTAATTAAGCTAAAGCCTTACTAGACAGACGGGCTTCGATCCCGTGAAATTTTAGTTAACAGCTAAACGCCCAAACCTACTGGCCTCTGCCTAAGGCCCCGGCACACTCTCGTGCGCATCGATGAGCTTGCAACTCAACATGAACTTCACTACGGGGCCGATAAGAAGAGGAATTGAACCTCTGTAAAAAGGACTACAGCCTAACGCTTTAACACTCAGCCATCTTACCCGTGACTTTCATCAATCGATGACTATTTTCTACCAATCACAAAGACATCGGTACTCTATACCTTATCTTCGGGGCATGAGCCGGAATAATTGGCACAGCACTCAGCCTGCTAATCCGCGCAGAACTAGGCCAACCAGGGACCCTCCTGGGCGACGACCAAATTTATAACGTGATCGTCACCGCCCACGCCTTTGTAATAATCTTCTTCATAGTAATGCCCATCATAATTGGAGGATTCGGCAACTGATTGGTCCCCCTGATAATCGGTGCCCCCGACATAGCGTTCCCACGAATAAACAACATGAGCTTCTGACTCCTCCCACCGTCATTCCTCCTACTACTCGCCTCATCCACCGTAGAAGCTGGCGCTGGCACAGGTTGAACCGTGTACCCGCCCCTAGCAGGCAATCTAGCCCACGCCGGAGCCTCAGTAGACCTAGCTATCTTCTCACTCCACCTAGCCGGAGTCTCCTCCATCCTCGGAGCCATTAACTTCATTACCACGGCCATCAACATAAAACCCCCCGCACTCTCACAATACCAAACCCCACTTTTCGTTTGATCGGTACTAATTACCGCCATCCTACTCCTCCTATCACTCCCCGTCCTCGCCGCCGGCATCACAATGCTATTAACCGACCGAAACCTAAACACTACATTCTTTGACCCCGCCGGAGGAGGAGACCCAATTCTGTACCAACACCTATTTTGATTCTTCGGCCACCCAGAAGTCTATATCTTAATTCTCCCAGGATTTGGGATTATCTCCCACGTGGTTACATACTACTCAGGCAAAAAAGAGCCCTTTGGCTACATAGGAATAGTCTGAGCCATGCTATCCATCGGCTTCCTAGGATTCATCGTCTGAGCCCACCACATGTTCACCGTAGGAATGGACGTAGACACCCGAGCCTACTTCACATCTGCCACCATAATCATCGCGATCCCCACTGGAATTAAAGTCTTTAGCTGACTCGCCACTCTGCACGGAGGGACAATTAAATGGGATCCCCCAATACTCTGGGCTCTAGGGTTTATCTTCCTATTTACCATCGGGGGGTTAACAGGGATCGTCCTTGCAAACTCCTCCCTAGACATCGCCCTACATGACACGTACTACGTAGTCGCCCACTTCCACTACGTACTATCCATAGGCGCCGTCTTTGCCATCCTAGCCGGATTCACTCACTGATTCCCCCTTCTCACAGGATTCACCCTGCACCAGACATGAGCAAAAGCCCACTTCGGGGTAATATTTACAGGAGTAAACCTAACATTCTTCCCCCAACACTTCCTAGGCCTAGCAGGAATGCCCCGACGATACTCGGACTACCCTGATGCCTACACACTGTGAAACACCGTCTCCTCTATTGGATCCCTAATTTCAATAGTAGCCGTAATCATACTAATATTCATCATCTGAGAGGCCTTCTCAGCCAAACGGAAAGTCCTACAGCCAGAATTAACCGCCACAAACATTGAATGAATCCACGGCTGCCCCCCTCCATACCACACCTTCGAGGAGCCAGCTTTCGTTCAAGTACAAGAAAGGAAGGAATCGAACCTCCATACACTGGTTTCAAGCCAGCTGCATTAACCACTTATGCTTCTTTCTCATGAGGCGTTAGTAAACCAATTACATAGCCTTGTCAAGGCTAAATCACAGGTGAAACCCCTGTACATCTCATGTGGCCAACCACTCCCAACTAGGATTCCAAGACGCCTCATCACCCATTATAGAAGAACTTGTTGAATTCCACGACCATGCTCTGATTGTTGCCTTAGCCATCTGCAGCCTAGTCCTATACCTCTTAGCCCACATACTAATAGAAAAACTGTCATCCAATGCAGTAGACGCCCAAGAAGTAGAACTAATCTGAACAATCCTACCCGCCATCGTCCTAGTACTCCTTGCCCTCCCATCTTTACAAATCCTATACATAATAGACGAAATCGACGAACCGGACCTCACACTAAAAGCCATCGGCCATCAGTGATACTGAAGCTACGAATACACAGACTTTAAGGACCTCTCATTCGACTCTTACATAATTCCCACCGCAGACCTGCCAAATGGGCACTTCCGGCTCCTAGAAGTTGACCACCGCGTAGTTGTACCCATAGAATCACCAATCCGCGTAATTATTACTGCCGGAGATGTGCTTCACTCATGAGCAGTACCAACGCTCGGAGTTAAAACAGATGCAATCCCAGGCCGATTGAACCAAACCTCGTTCATTACCACCCGACCTGGGGTTTTCTACGGCCAATGCTCAGAAATCTGCGGAGCCAACCACAGCTACATACCCATCGTAGTAGAATCCACCCCACTCCCACATTTTGAAGCCTGATCATCCCTCCTATCATCATCCTAATCATTAAGAAGCTATGCAACAGCACTAGCCTTTTAAGCTAGCTAAAGAGGAATTACCCCCTCCTTAATGGTATGCCTCAACTCAACCCCGCACCATGATTCTCAATCATAGTCATAACCTGACTAACCCTCGCACTCCTAATCCAACCAAAGCTATTAACCTTCACTCACAACAAACCCCCCATCAAAAAAACCATCACTACCACTAAACCCACCCCATGAGCCTGACCATGAACCTAAGCTTCTTTGACCAATTCTCAAGCCCCTACCTGCTTGGCATCCCCCTAATCCTGCTATCCCTGCTCTTCCCAGCCTTATTGTTCCCGTCCCCAAGCAACCGATGAATCAACAACCGACTATCTACCATCCAACTATGACTCCTACACCTAATCACGAAACAACTGATAATCCCATTAAACAAAAACGGCCACAAATGAGCCCTAATACTGACATCACTAATAACCATACTCCTCACAATCAACCTCCTAGGACTTCTCCCATACACATTCACCCCAACCACCCAACTATCCATAAACATAGCCCTGGCCTTCCCCCTGTGACTTGCCACCCTGCTAACAGGCCTACGAAACAAACCGTCAGCCTCCTTAGCCCACTTACTCCCAGAGGGCACCCCAACACCCCTGATCCCCGCACTAATCCTGATCGAAACAACTAGCCTGCTGATCCGACCCCTGGCCCTGGGAGTACGCCTCACAGCAAATCTCACAGCAGGGCACCTGCTTATTCAGCTCATCTCCACAGCCTCCATCGCACTCATGCCCATCCTCCCCGCAGTATCAATCCTAACAATAGCCGTCCTGCTACTCCTCACCATCCTAGAAGTAGCAGTAGCCATAATCCAGGCCTACGTTTTCGTCCTTCTTCTAAGCCTGTACCTACAAGAAAACATCTAATGGCACACCAAGCACACTCCTACCACATAGTTGACCCCAGCCCCTGACCAATCTTTGGGGCTGCCGCCGCCTTACTCACAACCTCAGGACTAGTCATATGATTTCACTACAACTCATCTATCCTGCTAGCCACCGGCCTCTTATCAATGCTCCTAGTAATGCTCCAATGATGGCGAGACATTGTCCGAGAGAGCACCTTCCAAGGCCACCACACACCTACAGTTCAAAAGGGCCTACGATACGGCATAATCCTCTTCATCACGTCTGAAGCATTCTTCTTCCTAGGATTCTTCTGAGCATTTTTCCACTCAAGCCTAGTACCAACCCCTGAACTAGGCGGCCAATGACCCCCAGCAGGTATCAAACCGCTCAATCCCATAGAAGTCCCATTACTAAACACGGCCATCCTCCTAGCTTCAGGCGTGACTGTCACATGAGCCCACCACAGCATCACAGAGGGGAACCGGAAACACGCCATCCACGCCCTAACATTGACGATCCTCCTGGGATTCTACTTCACCGCCCTTCAAGCAATAGAGTACCACGAAGCCCCATTCTCAATTGCCGACAGCGTCTACGGCTCCACCTTCTTTGTTGCCACTGGATTCCACGGACTCCACGTGATCATCGGGTCCACCTTCCTAACCGTCTGCCTCCTCCGACTAATCAAGTTCCACTTCACATCAGACCACCACTTCGGATTTGAAGCCGCAGCCTGATACTGACACTTCGTAGACGTTATCTGACTATTCCTCTACATAACCATCTACTGATGAGGATCTTGCTCTTCTAGTATATTAATTACAATTGACTTCCAATCTCTAAAATCTGGTGCAAACCCAGAGAAGAGCAATGAACATACTCACATTCATGTTCTCCCTATCGCTAACCCTGAGCGCCATCCTAACCGCACTAAACTTCTGACTCGCCCAAATAACTCCCGACTCAGAAAAACTCTCGCCATACGAATGCGGATTTGACCCCCTCGGATCTGCACGCCTGCCATTCTCGATCCGATTCTTCCTCAGTAGCCATCCTGTTCCTCCTGTTCGACCTAGAAATCGCCCTCCTGCTCCCCCTGCCGTGGGCAATTCAACTACAATCGCCCCTAATGACCCTTACCTGAACCGCAGCTATTCTATTTCTCCTGACCCTAGGACTAGCCTACGAATGAGCCCAGGGAGGCCTGGAATGGGCAGAATAACAGAAAGTTAGTCTAGCCAGAAGACAGCTGGTTTCGACCCAGCAGACTACAGCCAACCCTGTAACTTTCTTATGTCGCCCCTACATCTGAGCTTCTACTCAGCCTTCATTCTTAGCGGACTGGGACTGGCCTTCCACCGAACCCACCTGGTATCCGCCCTACTATGCCTTGAAAGCATGATACTCTCAATATTCGTAGGCCTGACGATATGATCTATCGAGAGCCAAACCCCCTCATTCGCCACAGTACCAATCATCATACTCACCTTCTCAGCATGCGAAGCAGGCACCGGCCTAGCCATCCTAGTAGCCTCCACCCGCACCCACGGCTCCGACCACCTGCACAACCTAAACTTACTACAATGCTAAAAATTATCCTACCAACAGTCATACTACTCCCAACAGCCCTACTATCCCCGCCAAAATTTCTATGAACTAATACTACCATGTATAGCCTACTAATCGCCGCTCTCAGCCTCCAGTGACTAATCCCAACCTACTACCCCTACAAATTCCTGTCCAATTGAACAGGAATCGACCAAATCTCCTCCCCCCTCCTAGTGCTATCCTGCTGACTCCTCCCGCTTATAATTATAGCAAGCCAGAACCACCTCCAAGAAGAGCCCCTGCCACGAAAGCGAACCTTCATCTCAACCCTGATTATAGTCCAGCCGTTCATCCTCCTGGCCTTCTCCACCACAGAGCTGGCACTATTTTACATTGCATTCGAGGCCACACTTATCCCGACCTTGATCCTAATCACACGATGAGGAAGCCAGCCTGAACGCCTCAGTGCCGGTACCTACCTACTATTTTATACACTAGTAAGCTCACTGCCCCTTTTGATTACAATCATAAACCTGTACGTAAAAATCGGCACCCTACACCTACCAACCCTAGAGCTAACCCACCCAACCCTATCCACCTCATGAACAAGCATTCTATCAGGACTAGCACTGCTTATAGCATTTATAGTAAAAGCCCCCCTATATGGCCTACATCTTTGACTGCCAAAAGCCCACGTAGAGGCCCCCATCGCAGGATCAATACTCCTCGCCGCCCTTCTGCTAAAACTGGGGGGCTATGGAATCATACGAGTCACCCTACTAATAGGGCCACTATCCAACCTCCTCCACTACCCCTTCCTAACCCTGGCCTTGTGAGGTGCCCTAATAACCAGCTCAATTTGCCTCCGGCAGACAGACCTAAAATCACTAATCGCCTACTCATCCGTTAGCCACATAGGACTAGTTATCGCCGCAGGAATAATCCAAACTCACTGATCATTCTCAGGGGCAATAATCCTGATAATCTCCCACGGGCTAACCTCCTCCATACTATTCTGCCTAGCCAACACAAACTACGAACGCACACACAGCCGGATCCTCCTGCTCACACGAGGCCTCCAGCCCCTACTACCCCTCATGGCCACCTGATGACTATTAGCCAACCTAACAAACATGGCCCTTCCCCCAACAACAAACCTTATGGCGGAACTAACCATCATAATCACCTTATTTAACTGATCCGCTCTCACAATCATCCTCACGGGAATTGCCACCCTACTAACCGCATCATACACCCTATTCATACTACTAATTACCCAACGAGGCTCAATTCCCTCCCACATCACATCCATCCAAAACTCAACCACACGAGAGCACCTGCTCATAACACTCCACATCATCCCCATGTTCCTCTTGATCCTCAAGCCCGAACTAATCTCTGGAGCCCCCTTATGCAAGCATAGTTTAAACCAAACATTAGGCTGTGATCCTAAAAATAGAAGTTCGAACCTTCTTGCCTGCCGAGGGGAGGTTAAACCAACAAGAACTGCTAATTCTTGCATCTGGGCTTTAAACCCCAGCCCCCTTACTTTTAAAGGATAACAGTAATCCACTGGTCTTAGGAGCCATCCATCTTGGTGCAACTCCAAGTAAAAGTAGTGAATACAACCCTACTCATTAACTCCCTCACACTCCTCACACTAACCATCCTCCTAACTCCAATCATCCTCCCACTTTTCTTTAAGAACTTTAAAAACACCCCCCTCACTATTACTCGCACCGTAAAAGCTGCATTTCTAACAAGCCTGGCCCCAACAACCGCATTTATCTACTCAGGACTAGAGTCCATCACCTGCCACTGAGAGTGAAAGTTTATTATAAACTTCAAAATTCCTCTAAGCCTGAAAATAGACCAGTATTCAATAACATTCCTCCCCATTGCCCTATTTGTGACATGATCCATCCTACAATTCGCCATGTGGTACATAGCCTCCGAACCGTATGTAACAAAATTTTTTACCTACCTACTGACATTCCTAATTGCCATGCTATTACTAACAACCGCAAACAACATATTCCTCCTATTCATCGGCTGGGAGGGCGTAGGAATCATATCCTTCCTCCTTATCGGCTGATGGCAAGGCCGAGCAGAGGCCAACACTGCCGCCCTACAGGCCGTAATCTACAACCGGATTGGAGACATCGGCCTGATCCTGAGCATAGCATGGCTGGCATCAACCTTCAACACCTGAGAAATTCAACAAGCCGTACATCCCCACCAAACCCCTATCCTCCCCCTCCTAGGACTAATCCTCGCAGCCGCAGGAAAATCCGCACAATTTGGCCTACACCCATGACTACCCGCAGCCATAGAAGGCCCCACCCCCGTGTCAGCCCTATTACACTCCAGCACCATAGTAGTAGCTGGAATCTTCCTACTCATTCGTATACACCCACTACTAGCCTCCAACCAAACAGCCCTAACTGTATGCCTATGCCTAGGCGCCCTATCAACCCTATTCGCCGCTACATGCGCCCTAACCCAAAACGACATTAAAAAAATCATCGCTTTCTCAACATCCAGCCAACTCGGACTAATAATAGTCGCCATCGGACTAAACCTCCCCCAACTAGCGTTCTTACACATCTCAACTCACGCCTTCTTCAAAGCCATACTATTCCTATGCTCCGGGTCCATTATCCACAGCCTAAATGGAGAACAGGACATCCGAAAAATAGGCGGCCTGCAAAAAATACTCCCAGTCACCACCTCCTGCTTAACCATTGGCAACCTGGCACTTATAGGAACCCCATTTTTAGCCGGATTCTACTCGAAAGACCTCATCATCGAAAGCCTAAATACATCCTACCTAAATACTTGGGCCCTATCATTAACCCTTCTAGCCACAGCATTCACTGCAACCTACAGCATCCGTATAACCCTCCTAGTCCAAGCCGGGCAAACCCGTATCCCCCCAATTACACCAATAAACGAAAACAACCCACTAATCACTGCCCCCCTAACTCGCCTTGCCCTGGGCAGCATTATAGCAGGAATGTTAATCACCTCCTTCATCACACCAACCAAAACACCCCCAATAACCATGCCCCTAATTACCAAAACCGCTGCCATCCTAGTAACAATCCTGGGGGTTGTCCTAGCCCTTGAACTCTCGAACATAACACACACCCTCACCCACCCCAAACCAAACCACCTCATAAACTTCTCCTCCCTGCTGGGCTACTTCAACCCTCTGGTCCACCGATTCTGCTCCAAAACCCTGCTAGAAAAAGGGCAAAACATCGCCCTACACCTAATCGACCTCTCCTGGCTCAAAAAAATAGGGCCAGAAGGCCTCGCCGAGCTACAGGTGGCCGCAAGCAAAGCCGCAACCCTAGCGCACACCGGACTCATCAAAACCTACTTAGGATCCTTCGCCCTATCTATCCTAGTAATAATCCTAACCACACAGACCTTCTAATGGCCCCAAACATCCGCAAATCCCACCCCCTGCTAAAAATAATTAACAACTCCCTAATTGACCTCCCTGCTCCTTCTAACATCTCCGCTTGATGAAACTTTGGGTCTCTGCTCGCCATCTGCCTAGCCACACAGATCCTAACAGGCCTTCTACTGGCTATGCACTACACTGCAGACACATCCCTTGCCTTCTCCTCAGTAGCCAACACGTGCCGAAATGTCCAATATGGCTGACTCATCCGCAACCTCCACGCCAATGGCGCCTCATTCTTCTTCATCTGCATCTACCTGCACATCGGACGAGGCTTCTACTACGGCTCCTACCTGTATAAAGAAACCTGAAATACAGGAGTAATCCTCCTACTCACCCTCATAGCAACCGCCTTTGTAGGCTATGTCCTGCCATGAGGACAAATATCATTCTGAGGAGCCACCGTAATTACCAACTTATTTTCAGCCCTCCCATACATCGGACAAACCCTAGTAGAGTGGGCCTGAGGAGGGTTCTCAGTGGACAACCCAACCCTGACCCGATTCTTCGCCATTCACTTCCTCCTGCCCTTTTTAATCGCAGGGATCACCCTAGTTCACTTAACCTTCCTGCACGAATCAGGCTCAAACAACCCCCTAGGTATTGTATCAGACTGCGACAAAATCCCATTCCACCCATACTTCTCCTTCAAAGACATCCTGGGATTTATCCTTATACTCACTCCCCTCATAGCACTGGCCCTATTCTCACCAAACCTCCTAGGGGACCCAGAAAACTTCACCCCCGCAAACCCACTAGTAACCCCACCACACATCAAACCAGAGTGATACTTCCTGTTTGCCTACGCTATCCTACGATCGATCCCAAACAAACTAGGGGGCGTCCTAGCACTAGCCGCCTCTGTGCTAATCCTATTCCTGATCCCCTTCCTTCACAAATCAAAACAACGAACAATAACATTTCGGCCACTCTCCCAGCTCCTATTCTGAACACTAGTGGCCAACCTCCTCGTCCTAACATGAGTGGGAAGCCAACCCGTCGAACACCCATTCATCATCATCGGGCAACTAGCATCAATTACCTACTTCACTATCCTCCTATTCCTCTTCCCCGCTGTAAGCGCCCTAGAGAACAAAATGCTTAACTGCTAAATACTCTAATAGTTTATGCAAAACATTGGTCTTGTAAACCAAAGACTGAAGACTAACCACTTCTTAGAGTACCCCGGGCCTCAGAAAAAAAGGACTTAAACCTTTATCTCCAGCTCCCAAAGCTGGTATTTTACAATAAACTATTCTCTGATCCTGACCCCTAAACTGCCCGAATAGCCCCCCGAGACAACCCCCGCACAAGCTCCAACACAACAAACAAGGTCAACAACAGCCCTCAACCTGCAACCAAGAACATCCCAACCCCCCGCGAATAGAGCATAGCCACCCCGCTAAAATCCAGCCGTACAGTAAACATCCCAACACTATCAACAGTAACAACCCCAAGCCCCCAAGACCCAACAAATCCCCCCAACACCAACCCCCCTAAGACCACCGCCACAAGCGCCGCCGCACGCCCTACCACACGTCAATCCCCCCAGGCTTCAGGAAAAGGCTCCGCGGCCAGAGCCACGGAATAAACAAATACTACCAACATACCCCCCAAATATACCATAAACAGCACCAGAGCTACGAACGAAACCCCAAGACTCAATAGTCACCCACATCCAGCCACAGATGCTAGAACCAAGCCAACTACCCCATAATACGGCGAAGGATTCGACGCTACACCCAAAACTCCCACAACAAAGCAGACCCCTAGAAAAAATACAAAGTAAGTCATCATTCCTGCTCGGCCACTACCCGAGACCTACGGCTCGAAAAGCCGTTATTGTCGTTTTCAACTACAGGAACAGCCAAGATGACCTAATAATGCTCTCAGGACCCCCCCCCTTCCCCCCCCCGGGATTGCGGGGGTTATTTGGTTATGCATATCGTGCATACATTTATATTCCCCATATATTAACCTATGGTCCCGGTAATAAACATTATTAACCAACTATCCTACATGCACGGACTAAACCCATCACATGTAAACGGACATACCTCGCTTAACGGACTCTCCCTCCAACCCAACCCAGGATGAATGCTCTAAGACTCAACTCTCTAGCACCACATAACTGCTCTCCGGCCAAAACAAGACCCCATAGGATGAATGCTCAATGGACATACCTTACTAACCTCTAGGCTCCTCCCCATTACTCATGAAGCTTCGTACCAGATGGATTTATTAGTCGTACACCTCACGTGAAATCAGCAATCCTTGCACATAATGTCCGATGTGACTAGCTTCAGGCCCATACGTTCCCCCTAAACCCCTCGCCCTCCTCACATTTTTGCGCCTCTGGTTCCTCGGTCAGGGCCATCAATTGGGTTCACTCACCTCTTCCTTGCCTTTCAAAGTGGCATCTGTGGAATACTTCCACCATCTCAATGCGTAATCGCGGCATCCTCCAGCTTTTTGGCGCCTCTGGTTCCTTTTATTTTTTCCGGGGTTACCTCACAGCTGGCCCTTCCCAGTGACTTCGGGGGTCCCACAATCTAAGCCTGGACACACCTGCGTTATCGTCCTATCCTATATCTCAGGGGTTACTCGATGAGACGGTTGGCGTATATGGGGAATCACCTTGACACTGATGCACTTTGACCACATTCAGTTAATGCTCTCCTCCGCAGCTCTATATAATAGGGCTATTTAGTGAATGCTCGATGGACATACCTTAAAAACAAAACCACCCCCCCACACAACCCCACGATATATATATACACAACACGAATAACATAACAACATAACCTAAATTTATTAGAGAAACTCCAGCACTAAAGACGATCCAAATTTGATGACAATCATTACTTTGACCTAACAAACATTACCCGATTAGCCAACCACCTGCCCC